CACAAACTTTTTTTCACACCAGAGGTCTCTTAACAATATTTATAGAGCGAAAAAAAACAAGATTCTTTTTTCCTTAGTTTATTTGATCAAATAAAAAAGCAACTTTGGGATTGCTGAATCACAGACAAATCACAGACAAAAAAATATAATAAATATATAAAGCAACGGAGCCATCATAGTATTTTTGAATTCCTCCGAAAGGAAGGGTGGTAAGTTGATCATTTACCTATCGGGGTCTGATCGATCCTATTTTTTTCTTTCTTTGATGGAAGGTAAGGGTCAATTTTATTGTAGAGCCGTATGCAATGCATAAAAGATGCCCGTACGGTTGTTCGATTCTATCTTTTTTTCTTGTTATTCTTTTATCTTTCTTTTATCTTCCCCTCATCATGCGAAATAGAGAAACCTTTTATTATCTTATATCATCAGGGTAATGATCCATCAACCTGCTGGTTCTTTTTCTGAAGTAGCAACGGGAGAATTCATCCTGGAAGTGGGAGAACTGCTGAAACTACGTGAAACCCTGACAAGGGTTTATGTACAAAGAACGGGCAAACCCTTATGGGTTGTATCCGAAGACATGGAAAGAGATGTTTTTATGTCAGCAACAGAGGCCCAAGCTTATGGAATTGTTGATCTTGTAGCTGTTGAATGACAATAGCCTGGATTTCGCGTCAATTCGTGATTTGAAATTACTCCTGCCGAGTTTAATATTCTATGACTTTTATTTACTATTCTATTGAATAAAAGTAATTCATAATCATCCGGTTAGGATCGATCTAAACCAGCCCATTATGTATATGATTCAACATGCCAACTATTAAACAACTTATTAGAAATACAAGACAGCCAATTAGAAATGTCACAAAATCCCCCGCGCTTCGGGGATGCCCTCAGCGTCGAGGAACATGTACTAGGGTGTATGTGCGACTCGTTCAGATCATGAACTAGAACAAAGGAAAGAGAACAATGTTCGAATATCAATGATCAAATAGGATAGAACGGAAAAACGAACTACATTTCCTATCTAAAAATAAGAAAATGGATCATATCCCTTTTATTGTGTATGAAATTTATGGTTTCTATTGGTGTAAATCCACTCACCTCAATTCAAGATGAGAAGCAATTCTCCATTGGTAGCAAATGGTTATCCATTAAGCGGAGGAAATATGAGTTAACATAGACCCCTCTTGCAAGAACGGACTAACAGGGTCAGCTACCCAGCCAACCTTCATAATTAAATACCGTTACTGTATAGGTAGAGCTCGTTGTGAAAGACCTATTACTGGATAATTCATGGGTAGAGCCGAAGAATGTGAACTATACAAGTTAGCAATAACATTGATTAAATGAAGTAAAGGCTCCGGTGTATAGAGAAGACCTCACCGTTTAAGAAGTAACCATAGAAACGATGAAATCCACTATTTTTTTATCATTGCTATTTTTTTTTTAATACCTAGTATAGTACAAGTTCGTATTTCGAGGTGAAATGCCTAGAAAAAATAAAAAATCGTGGTTGGGAAGGTTATAGTAGCCAAAGCCATTGGAATTTTTAGTTTATACATTGGAAAAATCCGTTTTGTTATTAATATACTAGTAAAGGGGCAAAAGAATAACTGAAAGAAAGGAAATCTATTAGTTATTCGTTAAAGTTTCATTTATTCAATGACCAGAATTAGACGGGGATATATCGCTCGGAGACGTAGAACAAAAATTCGTTTATTTGCATCAAGCTTTCGGGGGGCTCATTCAAGACTTACTCGAACTATTACTCAACAAAAAATAAGAGCTTTGGTTTCGGCTCATCGGGATAGGGATAGGCAAAAAATAAATTTTCGTCGTTTGTGGATCACTCGAATAAATGCAGCAATTCGTGAAAGGGGGGTATGCTATAGTTATAGTAGATTAATAAACGATCTGTACAAGAGACAGTTGCTTCTTAATCGTAAAATACTTGCACAAATAGCTATATCAAATAGGAATTGTCTTTATATGATTTCCAATGAGATCATAAAAGAAGTAGGTTGGAAGGAATCCACCGGTTAAACGGAGTTGCCCGGAGAATGAACTCCGGGAAGGTCGAATAAAAATGAATAGAATATGATAAAATATGAGAAAGTAGTCAAAATAAATATGAATCAACACGTTCAATAAAAAGATTGCTTCTTCCCAGATTATTATTTTTTTCTTACGACACGAGAATTAAATCCGGATTCTTGTATTTTTCCAACAAAATAGAAATCCGCGTTTGAGTTCGAATGGGAAGTTGAATTCAAGTGAAGAAAGAGTAAACCTATCTTTTTCTGGCTCTAAGACTAGAAGTTCTAGTGGTCGACTCGGTTCTTTCAAATTGTTTCTCATTATTAAGAAAAGGTAACAAAGATAAAATACGAGCTTGTTTTATAGCAATAGTAATTAATCGTTGTTGTTTCAAGGTCAATCTATTCACTCGTCTAGATAATATTTTTCCCTGTTCACTAATAAATCGACTAATTAAACT